CATGAAAGAATGAATCAAATCTCCCCAAGTAGGATTCGAACCTACGACCAGTCAGTTAACAGCCAACCGCTCTACCACTGAGCTATTGAGGAACAACGGGAGATTTGACCTCATAGAGTTCAACTCCCGTTCTCAACCCATGAACAATATGAGTCCGAAGCTTCCTTCGTAACTCCAGGAACTTCTTCGTAGTGACTCCGTTCCATGCCTCATTTCATAGGGAACCTCAATGTGGCTCTATTTCATTATATTCCATCTATATCCCAATTCCATTCATTTCATATCCCTTTTGTGTCATTGACATAAGATATTTTATATCTGTTTCTATCTATATAGATATGGAAAGTTAAGGAATCATCATATAAGAATCGAAATCGATAATTAAGAATCGATTTCGATTCTTAATTATCGATAATTTGCAATAGAAAAAAGGGGGGAGGTTTGTGATGATTTTGAAATCTTTTCTACTAGGTAATCCATTCTACTTATACATGAAAATAATAAATTCGGTCGTTGTGATCGGGCTCTATTATGGATTTATGACCACATTCTCCATAGGACCCTCTTATCTCTTACTTCTCCGAGCTTGGATTATGGAAGAAGGAAATGAATCATTTTAGAATCTTTTTATTTTCTTATTTATTTTATTTATTTTATTCTTTTTCTTTTTTATGTTATGATCTTATTGAAGGATTTTTGTAATTTATGGAATTAAATATAGATAATAACTAAGAAAACTAAGAAAAAGTAGTTTTTTTTTGAACAATATATGTCTTTCACATACAACGATAAAAAAAAGGAGTCACTTATCTTTTTAATGGCAGTTCCAAAAAAACGTACTTCTATGTCAAAAAAGCATATTCGTAGAAATCTTTGGAAAAAAAAAGGATCTTTAGAGGCAGTAAAAGCTTTTTCTTTAGCTAAATCTATTTCCACTGGACAGTCAAAAAGTTTCTTTGTTGCACAAAAAAAAGTCTTGGAAAAATCTTAATTAATATGTTTCAAAGAACTTCCAAAGTATTGTGTATTGTATTTGATTTCACTTTTACTTATTAGTTATTATTAGTTAGAGCTAGATAATAGAAAAATAAGAATCTTTCTATCTACTTGATTCAAAGTACTCAGTATTGTGTATTTTATTTTTTTTTATCTATTGAAATTTAGATTTAGTGATATTGAATTCGTGATATTTTTTTTATTTCCTATGAATTGTGCTTTTCTATTTTGAAAAGCACAATTACGATAGACAAGGAAGAATCTTAATATTCCATTCTACTTTATACTAAGGCCTTGGATCTCAAAATCATTACAAAAAAGATTATGAATTTTAGACTTCGACTGAGAACAAAACTTTTGAGTTCTAACTGTTCTGGATAAACAAAAGCTAAATTTCTAGTACGGATAAAATTGATTATTAAAAATGAACTTACGAAGATGAAGATACTAATTAAGTAGTATTAATATTGAATATTTCCATATGAATATACGAATGGAAATGCATCTTTCTTCATTGTTTGCTAAACTTTATTGAATATAGACAATTCAACATGAATTTCCTATTATTATTTAAAGTAAGCCGCCGCCGCCGCCATGGTGAAATTGGTAGACACGCTGCTCTTAGGAAGCAGTGCTAGAGCATCTCGGTTCGAGTCCGAGTGGCGGCATAAATATTAATTCATGTTAATCATGTTAATAATAAAGATACAATAGATATCTAATAGTATAATAGAATCTAACTAATGGAATCTAAATTTTTTAATATTTTAGATTCTCTTTAAGCCCCAATTTCAATTTTTTAAAAAGGACTTTTCTTTATGATATTTGCGACCTTAGAGCATATATTAACTCATATTTCCTTTTCGATCATCTCAATTGTGATTCTAATTCATTTGATGAATTTATTAGTCTACGAAATCGAAGAATTCCGTAATTCGTCAGAAAAAGGAATGATAGCTACTTTTTCCTCTATAACAGTGTTTTTAGTTACTCGTTGGATTTCTTCGGGACATTTTCCTTTAAGTAATTTATACGAATCTTTAATTTTCCTTTCATGGAGTTTATCCATTATTCATATAATTCCGTATATTAGGAATTCTAAAAATGATTTAAACGCAATAACTGCACCAAGTGCCATTTTTACCCAAGGTTTCGCCACATCAGGTCTTTCAACTGAAATGCATCACCCCGCAATATTAGTACCTGCTCTACAATCTCAGTGGTTAATGATGCATGTCAGTATGATGTTATTGAGCTATGCAGCTCTTTTATGCGGATCATTATTATCAGTTGCTCTTATAGTGATTACATTTCAAAAAAAAATCGATTTTTTTTTGAAAAACAAGAATTTTTTAAGTTTAAGGAAATCGTTTTTCTTTGGTGATATGGAATATTTGAACGAAAAAGGAACTATTTTAAAAAAGACTTCTTTCCTATCATTTAAAAATTTTTACAAATATCAATTAATTCAGCATTTGGATTCTTGGAGTTATCGTGTCATTAGTTTAGGATTTACCTTTTTAACCATAGGCATTCTTTCTGGAGCAGTATGGGCTAATGAAGCATGGGGTTCATATTGGAACTGGGATCCTAAGGAAACTTGGGCATTTATTACTTGGACCATATTTGCAATTTATTTACATACTAGAAAAAATTCAAAATTGCAAGATCAAGTTACGAATTCGGCATTTGTAGCTTCTATAGGATTTCTCCTAATTTGGATATGCTATTTTGGGATCAATCTATTAGGAATCGGGTTCCATAGTTATGGCTCATTCCAATGAATATCTAATTGAATAAAATAAACTGCATAAAGAATACATAAAGAATAAAGAATAATCGTCAGATATACAATGAAATTTTGTGCGAGTTTTTGAGAACCATTTGAAAAATTCCTCTATTAAAAAGGTTCTCAAAAACTTTAGATTATATCTAATTACAATTCTAATTAAAACTTACCTTTTTTTCATTGCACAACGAAGAATCGTGAAAATATGAAAGTCAAAGAATTCTAAGACTTTTTTCCAATTAATTAAATTTATTGAATCTAAAAAAAGAATTAGTATCTATAAAAATAGAACTTGTACCTTGTCAACCGATAACGGGAGAACAAATCAGGATAAATACCAATTCCTATTACAGGTAGAAAGATATAGATCAAGACAAATAGTTCTCGTGGTCCAGAAAAAAATTCGAGTTTGTAATATTAAATAGCTTGTATCCATAGAAAATCTGACGTAATATCGTAACATAGATAATAAAAAATAGAAGTTAATATCATTCCAATTAACATCACAAAAGTAATTAACATTTTTGTTATGAAAAGATATTTTGGGCTGGTCATTATTCCAAAAAAGAGTAAGAATTCTGCAACAAAACCACTCATTCCTGGCAATGCAAGAGAAACCATCGAGAAACTACTCAAGATTTTTGACATTGGAATAGGTATCCCCCATCTCTTCGAGATAAAAAAAAGTATTCTATTACAACTTGTTCCTGCTAAGAAAAAAGCGCAGCACCAATCAATCTATGAGATTGTCTTTGTAAAATGATTTCATTAAGTCCTATGCCAGTTATTCCTAGAATTCCTAAAAAAAAAAGAACCTCCGGTAGTGCACAAAATAAACTTTGTAGTTGAGTATAGACATTTTTTTTCTCCCCACATGGATAAAAGTAAAGAAAAAAAATTAATTTGAATTCCTACATGATGAAAAAAAGGAAAAAGTCTCGAGAAGAAAATGATGCTATTTGACCACTCTACATTGCTAACATCAAGAAATAGAAAAATTGCGGATTTTGAGTAATTGGCCAAGCTACTAAAGTAGTTCTAAATCCTGTCAGTAAAAAGGGTCCTATGGAAAGTCCATCGGTTTTCAGTCTCCATTGAAAATCAAAAAGATTGATCCATTTAGAATCCTTCTTGAATTGAGTTAATGGATCGGATCGTCCAATTGGAAAATGATAACAAAATAAATAGATCATTAGAAGGAACTCTAGAATATATACTAGAATATATATATATAGTATACCACCTATACACCTTATTCTATACACCTTATTTCTCCTATGAGTGAAAAAGATAATTGAAGAATCCGCAAATATGGGCAAAACAAAAAGTATTGTTAACCAAGGAAAATAACTCGTGATAAAGAAAAGATAAGATTAGACCAGAAAAGCCCGTGCTCGGGAGAAGAAGAATATATTCTCTTTTCTCGAATACGGGCTTTTGTTGGTAAAGAGGAATCAAATGATTCAAGTGGAGTTTTTTGTCACATATCAATAAGAAAGACCCATGCTGCGAGTTGTTTCATGCCATAAATAAACACGGACACTCAAAAAATCCGTTGGACAAGCGGATTCACATCTTTTACAACCTACACAATCTTCGGTTCTTGGCGCAGAAGCAATTTGCTTAGCTTTACATCCGTTCCAAGGTATCATTTCCAATACATCCGTGGGGCAAGCTCGAACACATTGGGTACATCCTATACATGTATCATAAATCTTTACTGAATGTGACATTGGGTCTATAAATTCCAGTTTTGAACACAAAAAATTTTCAATCTGGTAAAATAAGAAAATGAAATAATCATATATTTTCTATTGTAGACACCAGATGAATCAATGATTTATCAAAATTTTAAGAATCAATCTATTTTTTAATCTGTTTATTAGAAAGGACCAAGATACTTTGATTTCCATTTCAATAACCATGAAATATAAGTTTACGAATTCAAATTCATGTTAATTTTACTATATGTATATAGAATATATATAGATATAGAATATAGAAAGATTCTAGTATATAGGTAGAATAATTCTATAGATAGATAGAAATAGAATTAATTGGATATTGATATAGAATATATCAATATCCAATTAATACGTTTGTTATTAGGTTAGTGATAGAAAAGATTAGTAACTCTAAATCTCAATCATAAATCTATATGAAAATGAAAAAAGAGAAGAAATAAACACTTAGAAGAAATAAGAAATACATGTTCTAACATTATTGATAAATTCCTCATCTCTCTCAATTCATTGAAATATGAACAAAAATGAAACCTATTAAGTTGACTAGAATAGAAGAATTACAGAACAAAAGAATATATTCACAGTAGATTGAGAAAAAAAAGAGATTAAATCCATTTTCATTCTTTCAATAAAAAAAAAGAAGTTCTTCTTTCTTATTATATTAGATTATTGATGGGCCATAGTAATTGCACCTATCAAAGAAAGTAAAAGGATTGGATAAATGAATCCCAATTTGTTGAACATTACTTATGTACTTATGAAGTAATCCTGTTCTATAATCTGATTTGATCTTGTAGTCCAAAAAATTCCGTACCATAACGTATTTGGGAGAGTAGTCATTCAATGAAAAAAAATACTTGTACAAACGAATGAAGTGATCCTATCTCCAAAGGTCCACAAATAGGAATCATTGGAATATTCTGAATCGTTCATAAACAGTACAGCAAATATGATTAATACATTTATGGTTCCCACAAATAAGGAACTGCGTGGCAGCTACAAAATAGGAATTCAAAAAAATATAGAATATAAAATTAAGGATATACAAACAAGAAGAACCAATACCAATGAAAAGTCAGAATCAATGGGATTGGTAAGTAATACTATTCCCAGACCTCCTAATATAAGAACTGATTCCAGAAATATTACTAAAGATATTGAATAGTTACAGGTAAATGATTTGTATGGGATAAGGTAATTATGAAACTTTGTTCAATGTACCTTGTGGCTCATATTTTTTCCTTAATTCATTATTTCATTAATTTATTAAAATGAAAAATCTAAACAAAGAATAACTGAACTAAGAAAAAAAGAATTAAAAAATAAAAAAGAACAAGAATAATAATAAGAAATTCAAAATTAATTAAGAAATTTTTGGTTCCCGAATATTTAATTGATCCGTTAATTTCTTATAACGCACTTTATTTTTCTTTGACAAATAAGTCAATAATCGTTGACGTTTTCCTAGAATTATTCGTAGACCCCTTTGTGATAAAAAATCTCTTTTGTGCAATTCTAAATGTGAAGTAAGTCTTCGTATCTTACTGGTGAAATGGAATACTTGAAATTCAACAGATCCACTATTTTCTTCTTTTTCTTCTTGTGTAATAACTGAGATGAATAAATTTTTTTTGACCATAAATGAAAATTTGTATCTTTATTTTCTGTGAATTTTACCGATCAGGAAAAATAAAATAAAAAAAATAATAATAAAGAATATTTATTATGCCAGTTATTTTTATCTTTTCATCTAGTATACATCAAAATTGGATTCTATTCATATACTCTTTTTTTTTTCATTTATGTGGTTTATGTTTTTATGTTTTGTATATTTTAATCAAAATATACAAAACATATATGTATTCACGAAATAGAACAATTTCTTTGTTCTTTTTACTTAAATAAATTCCACTCTTCCTAATGAAAGTTGATATACTATGAAATCAACATTATGTATTGTAGTATTACTACATAGTGTATATGTTTTGGCTTTCTCATCTACCAAATATGTTAGATGATATGTAGGAAAATCCACTATAAATTCTTTTTCATTGGAATTGAATTGATTCCTAATTGTTAATACATATGTATTCTTGACATACTGAAACGACTGCTGTTATTGGCATCAAACCAATAGCGATTCATACAAGCTAAATCTTCTAATCTATAATTGGGCCAAAGAAACAATTTGAATTTAATGAAATTTTTTCTATCTGTATTAATATGTTTGTTCTCATTCAAAAATTGTCCACAGTTTCTTATTTTATTGTCATTGCAAAATCTTGAATTTCTATCCACAACATGAAAATTCCGGGAATTTAAACAAATTAGAATTCGAAATTCTCTACGACGTCTGGGGGATAGAATATTTTCAGGAACAAGTAAATCATAATGATTTTTGTCTCCACTTAAAAATATGTTGCTGTGTCGTGCAATGGATTTTTCAAAACCCCCTTTCTCAATTCTTTTTTTTTTGTATTTTTTAGTTGTTTGGTACTTCTTATTATCGAATGATGAAATATCCATAGTTTGATATATAATAGATTTTACGTCTCTTCGTATAGATAGACAAATTGGTTCAATAATAAATATTCCCTTTCTTATCAATTCTTCAAGAACTAGGTCCCTTTGAATCAACATTTCATCTAGATTTATTTCACCTCTTTGAATCGAAGATATAGCAATTTCTTTTGGATTTATCAGTCTAAGTAGAAGACAATATACCCTTATATTTTTCATTACTTTATTATTCAAATGATCAGCCCATCTTAGTTGAAAAAGTAAATATTTTCTCAAAAAAAAATCTAGTTCCATTTCATTCTTGCTCTTATATTGTTTTTTTTTAATACCTTTTTTTATTTCTAAGCTTGCGTAATCTTCTTCAACAGCTTTTTTATTCTTTTTGTTTAGTAGAAAATTTCTTTGGACCTGTTGTTGGTTGTCTTCCTGCTTGGAATTTACTAATTCAAGATCTTTTTTTTTCTTAGATGATTTTACGTTAATTTTTTTGCTTTTTTCATTTATAGAAAAATGAAAAAAGAGTGATTTGATTGGGATGATCCAAGGTTGAATTTTATAGACATCAAAAAGTAGTACAAATTCTGGGAAGAACCAAGTTTCTAGATTGGATATAGTATCATGATTGGATGCGATATCATTATCATAGAACCTTTTTTTATTCATTCCCATGTAATCAAAAACGAAATTGCATGTTTTGCTCTCTTGATGAATTGTAGGAAAAAAAAGATCTTTTTTTTCCATTTTGTTGAAATTATTAATTTCAGTCTTAGTATTTTTCTGAATCTTGATGCCAATATGTGCATTGGTCCAGATCTCTATATTATTCTCAATATTCTTTAGAAAACAAAGAGGAAGAACTCTACAATCAAAATATTTTCTATCCAAATTAGTCTTCCTATCAATAAGAAATCCTTTTTCTACTTTTTCTAGATAATCATTACTAGGTATACTTACCAATACATAAAATGATTCAGGTTTCGATGTATTGAAATGATATTTAATTTCTTGGTCCCCGTTTTTTTCTAATGTTGATTCAGAAATGTATAAATTAGGGAGGCTTATGTATTTATATGATAAAATATCATATCTATAATGTTTTTTCCATTTATCCTTTTTCTTCATAAATGAATTCTCTGCATAGTCATTTTCTTTCATGGAATAAATGAATCGGTCTTTTTTATAGAAATCCAATTGGTTTGATTCCTTATTTTGAATCATACGATGTTTATCAATTCTATTTCTCCATTCTTTAGGTACTAATACTAATTGATACTTTTTTTTTTTAGATAAATCGTATTGATAATAACTTTTTAACCAGTTTTTCCATTCGTTCATTACAAACGTATTAATTTGCTTATGTCTTGATTTATAATTAAATATTCCGTGTATCATATAATAGTCTTTTAAATTATCCTTAAAAAAAGGATAGCTCCCTTGATATTGAAGTACAGGTCTCAATTGATACTTATTAAGTAATTGGTTTTGTGATATTTTGTAAAAAACATATGCTTGGGATAGGGAAGATAAGTTACAATAAGTATTGGAATTTTTATTGCTAGTCTTAGTATTATCAATATTTGAAAACAATTTTTTTATAGTCAAAAGAAAATTCATTGTATTTTGATTTCTTTCATCAATTCCTTCTTGTTCTTTATTTATTCCATTGTTGTAAATGGATTTATTAAAGATCTTTTTTGTTGATTCAAAGAAAAGTTGTGTATTGATCTTAGAAATGGTAATGGTATATAAAAAAAGATCTATGTATATTTTTTCAATGAATGATTTGATAAAGTAGTGTGATTTACGCATTAATCGGATATTTTTCCTTTTTAATATTTTCCAAATATACTTCTGTAATCCCAATCTTTTATTATCATAAATTATAACTATTTCTTTTTTTTTCTTGTCTTTTGCAGTTCCGTCAATTTGATTCCTTATTTGAATTGTCTTATCAGAAAGATCTTTCATTCTTCTTTCTATTAGTGAATAATTGAACCAATTTATCGTTTGATTTAGAACGGATGATTTGCTAGGAATATTTCTTTTTAAATCTTTTTTATTTTCGTTTGGTTCATATACTTTTTCTTTCCTAACTTCAAATAATAAATTTAGATTTACTTTATCCAGTTTTTTCATTATTAGGTTGATAATTCGAACTATTTGGATGACTCCTTTTTTTTTTCTTTTTTGAAGTTCTTTATAAATAGGTTCAAAAAAGAAAGGTCGTTTTCGAGGAGAACCAAAGGGAAGTTCCGCTTCCATTCCCCAGACTGTTAAAAAACAAAAATTTGTTTTTTTTTCTTTTTTTTTCATTAGATCTCTATGATGAGATCGTGCCCTAGATTTTCTCCAAGGTTTTAGACAGAAAGGATATAAAATCTTTATCTGAATACCGTCTATTAACCAAGCTTGGGGAAATTCTGTTTCTGATAATTGAACACCATTATAGGTGCATTTAATATGGATTTCTCTATTCCATTCCTTAAAATCTTCGTTCCACTCGGGAATTTGAAATAATAACATACGGAAAAGATTTTTGGCTATTATTAATGAAGGCAATATAATGTATTTTCTAAGAAAAGATTGGGTTACTAACATCAAACCTCTTATTACTTGAGTCAATATAAAGGTATCCCAAGCTTCTGATATTTCTATCTGTTCATTTTTATCTTTTTTATCTTCATTTTCAAAATAGGAAATTTTGAATTCTGATTCTTGTTCTCTCCCCATCCAATTCCTAAAAATTAGATTCTTAATTTCGTTGATATCAAAAAACGAAAAAAAAGATGTTTTGTCTAGGCGATCCAAAAAAAGAGGAGAATGTACATTTACTTGAAAGAGGTTCCAAATAACTGTTTTACGTCTTTGAGCGCGCATGGATCCTTTGATTAGATTGCGACGAAAATCCGATTGTTGTGAGTAACGTATCAAAGCCGCCTCTTCCTCTTCC